CATTTCCCAGGATAACGAAAAAATGATTTTTTTGCAACCTAGCTTCTTTCTATTTAGATTCTGAATGGCGAAGTGCCCATATAGATTTACTTTAATCGAAAATTAAAAAATCTAATAAAAAAAAAATAGCTAAATAGAAATCTATATTCTATTTAGCTATTTTTTTTTTTTATTAAGAATTATGAATGATTTGAATTTTAGACTTCATAAGATTCATCGAAATAGCTTTATTAGTTCTATGCTATATGGTATCTGTAGCATTTATCCTTATGAGATACCGTAGAAAATGTACAAAACCAAATGATTTTAGAAATTTAGAAAGAAGGGATATAATAAAATTCTTGATTGGATCTTCTCATAGGAACGATTTATTTAATTTGATTGCTGGATCAAAAAAAAATAGAATGGTCCTATTCAAAACGCCTCGTTATTTTTAACCAATTATGTGCTTCAATATAATTACCTGGAGTAAGCGCTATAGCTTGTTTCCAATACTCAGCAGCTTGATCGAACCAAGCCTCCGCAATTTCCGAATCGCCTTGTAGAATGGCCTGTTCTCCCCGGTCAGAATAGGTTAGTAAATTCCCTCCCTTAGAACCGTACTTGAGAGTTTCCTACCTCATACGGCTCAGCAATCGATTATTTTTGCGTCCCATCTTCTCTTAATCTATCCTATACTAACTGAATTAAATTTCTCATCAATATATTCTATTTTCTCTTGGGTTAACCAGAAGATGTTTATTGCATAAGTTTCCAATTCTAATTTGGATCAATGATTAGTTTTCTCTTTTCTCCCACCTTCAGAAGAATGAAGCATAGATATCCCCCGATATCGTTAGAATTTTCTGAAAGGTAACTATCTCGGTTTCATATTTCATATATGGTATATGAGATTTCTATTTATATAGAATCTTTGAAAAAGACTTTCCTCCGTTAAGAAAAAAGAACTTACTATCTTTGGGATCTGATGCTACACCGCTGCTCAATACTTTAGTAGATCGACTCTATTACATAAGTTGATTTCTCTCCCATATCATGACATAAGTAGACATAAGTAAGCAGTTCTGAACTGTATTTACCAAATAATAACTTACTAATGGATCTTTACGGTGCTTTCTCTATCAATTCGACTATTTATCCATAGAGTATAGTATATAGGCCATACCCATTTCTTCCGATTTTTTTGGTTCTCGCGAAGTCTTTTTCCTTGCTACAGCTGATAAAAATCGTGACTTTGGACGATTCCTATGTAGAAAGCCTATCTTTTTTCTAGTATTTACTAGACGATTAAATCTTTTTTTTCTTTCTATAGTGAAGATAGTCGCACGTAATGACAGATCACGGCCATATTATTAAAAGCTTGTGGTAAAAATGGATTTCGTTCTAGTGCTCGGAAATAATATTCCAAAGCTTTTGTATGCTCTCCGTTGCTTGTGTGTATAAGACCTATGTTATAGAGTATATAACTTCGATCATAGGGATCAATTTCTGGTCGCGTAGCTTCATAATAATTCTGTAAAGCTTCTGCATAATTTCCTTCGGATTGAGCCGACATCCGTTACGGTCGTTCATTCTAGTAAAAAAATCTCCGTTCCAGAACCGTACGTGAGATTTTCATCTCATACGGCTCCTCCCTTCTGCGCATAGTACTAAGAGGAATAATTCATGTAATCAAAATTTCACTATTCTCATTATGAACTGACAGGAGCTGGTATTTTTACAAGAAATTTCTAGCCAGCCTTCCCACAAGAGGTTTTTTATTAACACCAATCATATTAGTGCTATATAGAAATGGTAACTCCAAAGATTTCTTTGTACTTAACGCTTACGATTTCCAGGAATTAGTCACTTCAACGGTCTTTGATGGTTATACGGGTATCAAAAGTACGAATGAGATGGATCTTTGGTTTCCTAACCATTCTTTTTAGTCCCGATACCGATAAGGAAAAGGGTTATTTATAACAAAGTTTTTGTGTTGTTGATTCCTAGGTGTAGTGCTTTTTCCCCGATGCCATCTATTGGTACTAAATGAAGTAGTAATGACTTCCAATACAGAACCTATAGATGTAACCTTTCGCTCAATACTAAAATCGATAATTAAAGCATCTAAGGCTGCATCAATCGAGGATACACGACAGAAGGAATTGCTCTATCTTTAAACTTCACCTTCACCAAGCGTAGGTTTCTTTCACTAATTTGTTTTTTTCTATTCCTAACTACGTTCTTTTTCTCGTAAAACTGAGGGGTAAAAAAAACAAGAAAAAATCAAATCGCACCATCTCTGTAATAGGTAAATGCCTTTTTTTCTCCTGAAGTTGTCGGAATTATTCGTAATAAAATATTGGCTACAATTGAAGAGGTCTTATCAATAAAATTTCCATTTCTTCGAGATCTAGGCATAATTAGCAATTCATTCTATAATTCTTCTCATCCCCCTTCGGGGAAAACGATCCCACAAAAAAAGGAATTGTACAGTACAAAATAACATAAAAACAGACTAATTGGAAAAAATGTGGTGTCCCCCTTTTGGACAAAGATGAAATGAAATAGTTGAATCAGATTAGATTTCATTACAATTTCGTAGTATACCAATGACTATTACTATTTCATCTAAGTTGAATAACCAAGTTTCCTATGGATTTTGATAACTCGAGAAGTTTTGATTTGGTTATGATCCAAAAAGGAAAAGAATGGAATAATCATTCCATGATAAAATCAAATTCAAATAAAGTAACCATCCTTTTTGTTTGCATAACGTGTATGTGCCACACCATACAATTGAAATAGAAAGATTCGTCGGACGATTCATGAATTCCATGGGTTAGCTGATGAAAGAAGTTGTTGTTGATAAATATGAAATTGGAAAAGAAATTTCTTCTTATGGAACCATCGGACGGTCATACATGTACTACAATGAAGATGAAGGACTCGCTATTCATTCGGGTTTTGGTCAAGAATAACATTCTATAGGAGAGATGGCCGAGCGGTTCAAGGCGTAGCATTGGAACTGCTATGTAGACTTTTGTTTACCGAGGGTTCGAATCCCTCTCTCTCCGTTTCTTTTCATTCATCAACGTTACCGACTACAATGTATCAAATAAAATAAGAATTGATATCATTATTCTAATGATAAGACCCTTATTTAATAGACATTCTCTATCCCTAATTAATCCCTGTGATAGGTAAAATACAAATAGAGATATCGTATTGATATTGGAAAAGAAGAAAAAAAGAAAAAGAATCCTATTGCCAATCCTTTTTTGATACATGAATGAGACAGGGCACGAGGTGCTCTATTTACTTCAGCGAAAGGAGTCAAAATTGGTATGAACCTTGCTTTTTTATTTTCATTAGAATCAAGTCTGACGGGAATAATATTCTACGACCAACAACTCATTTATTTTAAGACCGATCCATTTACTATCTATTATTTGATTGACAAATCCTTTATATTGTAAGGAGTCAATAGTTAAATGGTTTGGCAATTCCCCGTGGGGGGATGAAACAAGATAATTTTGAATCAGAGCTTTCGATCTTTCTTTATCCTTCGTAGTAATAATATCTCGGGGCTTGCAACGATAACTTGGTATATCCACTATACGACCATTAACTAAAATGTGTCTATGGTTAACTAATTGTCTGGCTCCAGGAATGGTCGAAGCCATACCTAATCGAAAAAGGATGTTATCCAAACGCATCTCAAGTAGTTGTAGTAAAACCTGGCCTGTTGACCCTTTGGCTTTTCCAGCAATATGCACATATTTAAGTAATTGTCGCTCTGTCAGACCATAATGAAAACGCAATTTCTGTTTCTCTTCTAAACGAATACGATATTGTGATCTTTTTCCAGAGCGCAATTGGGTTTGAAGATCACTTATGGATCTGGGTCTTTTACTAGTTAGTCCCGGTAAAGCCCCCAGCCGGCGTATTTTTTTGAAACGAGGTCCTCGGTAACGAGACATATAAAGGTTCCTTTTTGATTCACTTTTCTTTGACAAAAAAATATAAATTCAGACTGAACTAAAGGATCGGCAAAGCAAAACTCAATTTACTAAAGTCCTACAAAACAGAATAAAAGAAATTTTATCAATATTCGGATTTTTTGTATATATAGGAAATTAAAGCGAAGGTTACATTTTCCAATTTCTTCTGTAGAGATCTAATTGTTCTAGTCAACTTTTTTATTCATAGCTATAGCTGCAAGTTACCATGACATAATAGATCGGTGACCCGACATTTAGAGAAAGCGAGAGTAGAGATTTTCAATCATGGAAAGAAAAAAATTGATAAAGAAAAAGAGCCGGCTATCGGAATCGAACCGATGACCATCGCATTACAAATGCGATGCTCTAACCTCTGAGCTAAGCGGGCGGATCAGATATAAGAGCAATAGTGTATAGGAATACAGGAAACTATCGGATCTTAGCTATTACCTAGTGATTCTTCTTCTTTACTTTAATTTATTGATTATTTAAATTTCTTATATTTTTAGTTATAGATTTTAGATTCTATTTAATCTATTTAAAAAATAGAAAAGAAAACTATTTAGATCTAGATAAATTAGATATCTAAATAGAAATAGAAATTAAATTCCATATTCATATCTATGTGAATATAAAATATCAATATATCAATGAAATTAGGATTTGAAATGAAAAAAAAAAGAATGAATATCGACCGTTCCACTATTCCAAACTGCACTTTCAAAATTAAGGAGGAGGAAAGGCACATATATATGTGGGATATATCTATCCATATTGAATTGCGGATACATCAATGATAGAATCAATTTCGTATTGAAACAAATAGGATTCATCCAATAGAGATGAAATGATAGAATATAGAATAGGGGGTGGAAAAAAAAAGAAAATAGCAGCATACACTTTTTCGATATAGGAATCATTAACTAATGAATTCAATAGTCCCAAGATAAATGAAAAAGGTGGATGAAATTACCCTTGTCTCAAAAGAAAGGGGGATATGGCGAAATTGGTAGACGC